ATAAAAGAAGAAGGAGGATTTTCAATGCGAGATATAAAAACATATCTCTCCACGGCACCTGTGCTAACCACTCTATGGTTTGGGTCTTTAGCAGGTCTATTGATAGAAATTAATCGTTTATTTCCAGATGCCCTGTCATTCCCCTTTTTTCATTTTGAGTGAATCATTGTATTTATATGTGAGGAAATGAAGAAGATTTGAAATAAATTCTACGTAAAATGGCTCCGATTCCATTCCCCCCCCCTTTTTTTAGGATAGGAAGAATTGTATTACTGAATTTTTACTATATTCTTATCTTTATTCTTATCTTTCTTTCTAATTAGAGTAATTACTAAGAATTCGTATAGTACTTCAAAAAAAATATTTACAAATCGTATTTCGAGTTAGTAACTTTTCTTAATATAGAATAGAAATTCTTTTCTTTTTATTGGGTTCGGATCAAAAAGAAAATGAGGAGAGTTCTAAAGTGAAGTCAATACAAAATGAAAAGGAGGTTCATGGCTAAGGGTAAAGATATAAGAATTCTAGTTATTTTGGAATGTACCTGTTGTGTTCGAAAGGGTATTAATAAAGAATCGCCGGGCATTTCTAGATATATTACTCAAAAGAATCGACACAATACACCCAGTCAATTAGAATTGAGAAAATTTTGTTGCTATTGTAAAAAGTATACGATTCATGGAGAAATAAAGAAATAGATGGAACAGAATGCGTGTGTTATTTTTTCAAGGAGCGGGACTTCACATATATAATAATAAACAAAAAAGGGATAAGCAAACCATGGATAAATCCAAACAACTTTTTCGTAAATCCAAGCGATCTTTTCGTAGACGTTTACCCCCAATTGGATCGGGGGATCGAATCGATTATAGAAACATGAGTTTAATTAGTCGATTTATTAGTGAACAGGGAAAAATCTTATCTAGACGGGTGAATAGGTTGACCTTGAAACAACAACGATTAATTACTATTGCTATAAAACAAGCTCGTATTTTATCTTCGTTACCTTTTCGTAATAATGAGAAACAATTGGATAGAGCGGAGTTGATCCCTAGAACCAAAAATAAATAGATATACTTCCCAAAACTCCAATTGGAACTCAAGCTCAGATTATTGAAAGATGTTCGTTTATTCCTACTACTCAAATGTTCATTGATTTTTCTTCTAGATTCCCGGAGTTCATTCTCCGGGAAATTCTGTTTCAATCATTCTTGTATAGTATAGATTCTATTAAGATTCTTTTCTTCCTTTATTTTATTGGAAATCATATAAAAAAAAGTCTTATTTGATAAGGCTATTTGCGCAAGTATTTTACGATTCAGAAGCAATTTGCTCTTGTACAGATTGTGTATAAATTGGTTATAACTAGAAAATACCCTATCCTCACGAGTTACTGCATTTATACGAGTGATCCACAAACGACGAAAATCTCTCTTTTTCCTGTTCCTATCTCGATGAGAGGAAACCAAAGCTCTCATTCTTTGTTGAGTGGTTGTTCGAGTAAGTCTTGAATGAGCCCCTATAAAGGTTGATGCAAATAAACAAATTTTTTTTCGACGTCTCCGAGCTGCATATCCTCGTTTAACTCTAGTCATTGAATCAAATGAAACTTTATTGAATAACTAATTGATTTATCTTCTTTCAGTCATCCCTTTCCTCCGGTCGATTAATAACAAAACGGATTCTTCCAATATATAAAATAGAAATTCCAATGGCTTTTGCTGCTATGACCTTCCCAACCACAATTTTTTCTTTCTTCCAGGTATCTCGCCAGGAAATAAACTGCTACTAAATAAAAAAGAATAGTGGGTTCCCTCGTTTCTATGGCAACTTCTGAAACGGTGAGGTCCTCTCTATACACCGGAGCCTCTTCTTTCATTTCATCAAATTGGATTGTGAACTTGTATAGTTCACACTCTTTGGCTCTACCCATCTATTTTTCAATTTGAATTAGAAAGTAATAAATAGTCCTTTTCACAAAAAAGCTATCCATACAGTGACGGCATTGAATTCTGAAAGTTGGCTGGGTAGCTTACCCTGTTAGTCCGTTTTTTCAAGAATAAGAGCATAACTTTTTTGCTTCTTATCAAACTATTTTTTTCCGCTTAATGGATAACTATTTGCTACCAATGGAGAATTGCTTCGCATCTCAAACGGAGTGATTGGATTTGCACCAATAGGAACCATAAATTTCATATAGGTAGATGATATATTTTCATTTATATATATTAGAAATAGTAAATGAAATGTCCGTATTATACTCTATCTATCCTATTCATCGGTAGTGGTCGTAAAGAATTTTTTTTTATTTCTTCAAACCCATTATCTGAACTGAACGAGTCGCACATACACCCTAGTACATGTTCCTCGACGCTGAGGACATCCTCGAAGAGCGGGAGATTTCGTGACATTTTTTATTGGCTGTCTTGCGTTTCTAATAAGTTGTTTAATGGTTGGCATGTCGTGTCTATAGAATCTCATTCTAGATAGAATAGAGCGGGTTGGCTTAGATCGATCTTAACCTGATGGTTGATTATTATGAATGATTTCTATATTGAGAATTTATAGAAAATCCCCAGTATTTTTATTTTCGACCGCTACAAGATCAACGATGCCATAAGCTTGGGCTTCTGTTGCTGACATAAAAACATCCCTTTCCATATCTTCGGATATAACCCATAAAGGGTTGCCCGTTCTTTGTACATAAACTTTTGTGAGGGTTTCGCGAAGCTTCAATAGTTCTTCTGCTTCCAGGATAAATTCCCCTGCCTGTGCCTCATAAAAAGAACTAGCAGGTTGGTGAATCATAACCCTGATTATATACATCATGAACGGTTCTTTTATCTCTATCTTGCACGATTGTATGAAAAAATAGAATTAAACAACCGTACGGGCATCTTTTGTACATTGCATACGGCTCTGCAATGGAATTCATTTTTTATAGAATCAATTCTAGAGAATCCATCTGATTCAAATCGTTAAATGATCCATTTACCACCCTTCCTTTCATAACAAAAATACTATGATGGTTCTGTTGCTTTATCTATTGATCTCGTCTGTGGTTTAGCAATCCCAAAGTTTCTTTTTGATACGATCCGAGAAGGAGAAAATCCTTTTTTCCTTTTTTACTCTTTCTCTCATAACATAAAGACAAGAAAGAGACTTCTGATGTGGAAGAAAAAGGGTTTGTGACGCTGAAATTGACTCTTGACACATAAGATCAAATTGGGAATAACCCTTCTTTCATACTACTATCTCGATACAAAATCTCATGTGAAAAAAAAAACAATAATGGTTTGTTCATATCGAACTCGAAGTGCCATGCTATTATTACTTATTCTTTATTTGATTCATATTTGATACAGCGAAGGCATAGTCTTCTTTTTTCTCATCTCAAATAAAAAAAACTCATTGGCGCCAAGCGTGAGGGAATGCTAGACGTTTGGTAATTTCTCCTCCGACCAGAATGAAAGATCCCATTGAAGCGGCTAATCCCATGCATATTGTATGTACATCCGGTGACACAAATTGCATAGTATCATAAATGGATATTCCTGGTATTACCCATCCGCCTGGAGAGTTTATAAACAAATAAAGATCCCTAGTATCATCTTCTATGCTGAGATATACCATGAGACCGACAAGTTGATTTGAGATCTCGCTATCAACCTCTTGGCCTAAAAAAAGTAATCTTTCTCGATGAAGTCGGTTGATTAGGGCAAAATTGTGTCCCTGAGGAACCGTACGTGCATCTTTGGATGCATACGGTTCCAAAAAATTGTGAAAAAGCAATGTGTTGATTCCAGTCCTATTTCTTTCTTTTTTACTAGGAGTTTTGGCCTCCCTCCCTTCCCTATATTCTATAATGTAGAAAATAAAAAAATGTAGAAAATAAAAAAGAATTTTCTGAACTTATTGAACTAACTTCTCATTGATGTATTGTTTCATCGAAATTCAAATTACGATGTAATTTTCTTGTTCCTGAATGGGCCCTTTTCATTTTTTTAGGTTCTTGTTCTACTCCGGGGGAAGATTTGTCCGAATTCCATTCGCGCATATAGGGCAAATGGTTTCAGTACCACTTGTTTTTCTATTCATTTCATATCTTTCCCTAAACTATTTGATGTATTCATCATACTACTCCATTGGAGTAGGCAGTTTGAGATGATCCCTATAGTCAGTCTAAGAATAGACTATGATACAAGCGCTAATCGTGTAATAATGTATTCCATAGAATATAGAATATAAGATAGAAGATTCTTATAATGAATCTCCTAATTCATTAATAATTTAATTAGATTTCTATTCTATATTTTAATTATGATAATTAGATCTTTTTTCTAGTTCATATTTATATTATTACATTACTCTTACCATTGCAAATTTGGTATTATCTGAACGGAGCCTGGATACTTTATTTTATCAGTCCAAGTAAACCATCAATTATTCTAATTGATAATATGGATTCCCTACAGGAATTATTGTGCTTCACGCTCCGAATTCTTGATGGTTTCATCAATAAAATATGGAATATTGGATTGGGCGAAACATATACTACTCGATCGGAGGAGATAACGGGGAAATACCATATGACCAATATGTCTGACAAGTCGCACTATACGTCAACCCAAACTGCATCTTCCTCTCCAGGACTCCGAAAAGGTACTTTTGGAACACCAATGGGCATTAAAATAAAGAAAAAATGAAGTACTATGCTTGACTTTAATATGGAAGCGTAACAATGGCTTTATTGTCCTCATTATTCTTTTTTTTATTTTCTATTCAAATATTCTAGATATTTTTTTTAGATTCTAATCTAATATTCTCTATATTATAGAAAATGGTAGAACTATAGATAATAGATAGAATTTTAGTCTATAGGTATGGACTGGAAGGTTCATAGAGGAGGACAGAATTAATAAAGAAAAATTGGAACGAATGGGATCGATCGGATCGGCCGATTGTTCGAATGATTTCAAAGAATAAATAAGTATCTATGC